TGAACAAAAAATAAATTCATTTGATAGAAAATCATTAACAACAGAAATTTTTTATTTATTAAATTTAATCAATGAATTGGTTGTAAAATACACATCAAATTTAAATTTTAAAAGACTTTTTTTAGTTACAGAACACGAACAAGTAAGAATTGATTCAGAGGATCGAATCAAAATTTTAAAATTATTATTTGATGCAATTAGAACTGTTCCCAACGATAAAATGATTAAAAAAAAATCTATTGGAATAAAAGAAATTAATAAAAAAGTTCCTCGATGGTCATACAAATTAATCAACGATTTTGAACAACAGGAGGGGGAAACCGAAGAAACTGTGGTAGAGGATCATCAAATTCGTTCAAGAAAATCCAAACGTGTAGTGATTTTTACTGATAACCAACAAAATACTGATGCTTATACTAATACCAAAGAAACTAATAATACTGATCAAACAGGCGAAGTTGCTTTGATACGTTATTCCCAACAATCGGATTTTCGTCGAGACATAATCAAAGGCTCCATGCGCGCTCAAAGACGTAAAACAGTTACTTGGAAACTCTTTGAAGCAAATGCGCATTCCCCTCTTTTTTTGGACCGAATAGACAAATCTTTTTTTTTTTTTTTTGATATTTCTGAACGGATGAAAATAATTTTTAGAAATTGGATGTGGAAAAACACAGAATTCACAATTTCGAATTATACAGAGAAAAAGACAAAAGAAAGCGCGAAAAAAAAAGAGGAGGACAAAAAAGAAGAAGACAAAAGAAAGGAGAAAGTGCGTATACAAATAGCGGAAGCCTGGGATAGTATTTTACTTGCTCAAGTAATGAGAGGTTTTTTGTTAGTAACCCAATCAATTCTTAGAAAATATATTATATTACCTTCATTGATAATAGCTAAAAATATCGTCCGTATACTATTATTTCAATTTCCGGAATGGTATGAGGACTTAAAGGATTGGAATAGAGAAATGCATGTTAAATGTACCTATAACGGTGTTCAATTATCAGAAAAAGAATTTCCAAAAAACTGGTTAACAGACGGCATTCAGATCAAGATCCTATTTCCTTTTCGTCTTAAACCTTGGCACAGATCTAAGCTACGAGCCCCTTATAACGATCCAATGAAAAAGCAAGCTCAAAAAAATGATTTTTGTTTTTTAACAATTTTTGGAATGGAAGCTGAACTACCTTTTGGTTCTCCCAGAAAAAAACTTTCATTTTTTGAACCGATTTTTAAAGAACTCAAAAAAAAAATTAAAAAATTGAAAAAGAAATGTTTTATAATTCTAGGAATTTTTAAAGAACAAACCAAATTGTTTCTAAATGTCTCAAAAAAACCAAAAAAATGGATCATTAAAAACATTCTGTTTATAAAAGAAATAATAAAAGAACTCTCAAAAATAAATCCAATTATATTATTTGGATTGAGAGAAATAGAAGTATATGAATTGAGTGAAATTAAAAAAGATTCAATAATCAGTAATCGGATGATTCATGAATCGTCCATTCAAATTAGATCTCAGGATTGGACAAATTATTCATTAACAGAAAAAAAAATGCAAGATCTGACTGATAGAATAAACACAATCATAAATCAAATAGAAAAAATTACAAAAGACAAGAAAAAGGGATTTATAACTTCAGATAGAAATTTGAGTTCTAACAAAATAAGTTATGATGATAAAAGATTGGAATCACAAAAAAATATTTGGCAGATATTAAAAAGAAGAACTGCTCGATTAATCCGTAAATCCCATTATTTTTTAAAATTTTTCATTGAAAAGATATACATAGATATCTTTCTATCTATGATTAATATTCCTAGTATCAATACACAACTTTTTCTTGAATCAACAAAAAAAATTATTAATAAAAACATTAACAGTAATGAAGCAAATCAAGAAAGAATTAATAAAACAAATCAAAGTTTAATTAAATTTATTTCGATTATAAAAGAGTCACTTTCTAATACTAATATTAGTCTTAGTCAAAAAAATTCAAAGACTTTTTTTGACTTATCTTACTTTTCACAAGCATATGTATTTTACAAATTATCACAAACCCAACTTATTAAGTTAGAGAAATTGAAATTCGTATTTCAATATAATGGAACCCCCCTTTTTCTTAAGAATGAAATAAAGGATTTTTTTGTTGTAAGACAAGAACTTTTTCATTCCAAATTAAGACATAAGAATCTTCGCAATTCTGGAATGAATCAATGGACAAATTGGTTAAGGAGTCATTATCAATATCAATGTGATGTATCTCAAATTAAATGGTCTAGAGTAGTACCACAAAAATGGCGAAATATATTCAATCAACACTGTATAGCTCAAAATAAAGATTTATATAAAGATTTATGTTATTTATATGAAAAAGATGAATTAATTCACTACGAAAAAAAAACAAAAATTGAAACGGATTTTTTATTGAATCAAAAGGATAATTTTAAAAAACAATATAGATATGATCTTTTAGCATATAAATCGATAAATTCTGAAACTAAGAAGTACTCTTCAATTTATGGATCACCATTACAAGTAAAAACTAACCAAGATATTTTTTATAATTACAACACACATAAACAAAAATCATTTAATATGGTAGAAGATGATATTCGAGATATGGATAAAAATACGTATAGAAAATATTTTGATTGGAGAATTCTCAATTTTTGTCTTAAAACGAAGGTCGATATTGAGGCCTGGATCAATATTGATACTGACACTAACAGTAATAAATATACTAAGACTAGGGTTAATAAGTATCAAATAATTGATAAAATCAATAATAAGGGTCTTTTTTATCTCACACTTCAGCAAGATCAAAAAATCAACCTATCCAATCAAAACCCCCTTTTGGATTGGATGGGAATGAATGAAGAAATACTAAGTTGTCCCATATCAAATCTGGAACTTTGGTTCTTGCCAGAATTTGTGAGACTTTATAATACGTATAAAATGAAACCGTGGGTTATACCAATTAAATTACTACTTTTTAATTCTAATATAAATAAAAATGCTAGTGAAAACAAAAGCATCACTAGAAATAAAAAAAGAGATCCTTTTATATCAAGATCGTCGAATGAAAAAAAATCTCTTGAATTAGAAAACCGAAATCAAGGAGAAAAAGAATCCACGGGCCAAGCAGATCTTAAATCAGCTCTTTCAAACCAAGAAAAAGATGTTGAAGAAGATTATACGGGATCGGACATGAAAAAACATAGAAAAAAAAAGCAATACAAGATTAATACAAAAGCGGAGTTTTATTTCTTCTTAAAAAGGTATTTGTATTTTCAATTGAGATGGGATGATTCTTTAAATAAAAAAATAATCAATAACATCAACGTATATTGTCTCCTGCTTAGACTGATAAATCCAAGAGAAATTACTATATCCTCTATTCAAAGGGGCGAAATGAGTCTGGATATTTTGACGATTCAGAAAGATGTAACTCTTACAGAATTTATTAAAAGGGGATTTTTGATTATTGAACCAATTCGTCTAGCTATAAAAAATGATGGAAAATTTATTATGTATCAAACCATCGGTATTTCATTAGTTCATAAAAGTAAACACCAAATAAATCAAAGATACCGAGAAAAAAAACATGTTGATAAGAATTCTGATGAAGTCATTACAAAACATCAAAAGATGACTGGAAATAGAGATAAAAAAAATTACGATTTGTTTGTTCCTGAAAATATTTTATCGCCTAGACGTCGTAGAGAATTGCGAATTCTAATTTGTTTAAATTCTAAGAATAGACATAGAAAGGCATCTTTTTGTAATGGGAATGAGGTAAACAGTCAAGTTGTGGATAAAAGCAAAAAATATAAAAAAAAACTTATTAAATTAAAGCTATTTCTTTGGCCCACTTATCGATTAGAAGATTTAGCTTGTATGAATCGTTATTGGTTTAATACCAATAATGGCAGTTGTTTCAGTATGGTAAGGATACATATGTATCCGCGATTGAAAAGTCATTAATAGTACATTTTTCCTATATTTCCCATACCATATCTGGTTTATGACGACAAAGAGATGCATGCATACATTGTCTTACATTCCATTCTGATACATGATACTAATTCAATGACATATCAATTAGATCTAGAATGAACAAAATATTCTTATTTTAGGTCTAAACTTTTATCTTTTGTGAGTGAAGAAACCAACCATACTTTTGTATCCCCTTTCAAATCCAATTTTAAAATGAAAATCGGATTGAGTAAGTTTTATTAAATTAAAAAAATTAGAAATTAATAACGAAATTCAAATTATTGTATATACCAAATAAAAATTAGGGGCATTATTATTACTGATCAATAAAGATATCTATCAATAAAAAATATTTTAAAATAAAAAGAGGGGGGAAAGAAGATTTCAGTTTATGGTAAAAAATTCATTCATCTCAGTTATTTCACAAGAAGAAAAAGACGAAAACAGAGGATCTGTTGAATTTCAAATAGTTAGTTTCACCAATAGGATACGAAGACTTACTTCACATTTACAATTACACAAAAAAGACTATTTATCTCAGAGAGGTTTACGTAAAATTCTGGGAAAACGCCAACGATTACTGTCTTATTTGTCAAAGAAAAATAGAATATGTTATAAAGAATTAATAAATCGGTTGGATATTCGGGAGTCAAAAACTCGTTAATTTTATGTTAATCTTATATATTTATATATTTTTTTATTTATATATTTTATATATAAAGGCATTTTGAATTATTTGATTTATTAGATCTTGAATTTTAATGAACTTTTTTTCGTTTTCAGCAATTCATGAAAGAATGAATCGAGGAAAAACCTATGAATATACCGGCTACAAGAAAAGACCTCATGATAGTCAATATGGGCCCCCACCACCCATCAATGCATGGTGTTCTTCGACTGATCATTACTCTAGATGGTGAAGATGTTATTGACTGTGAACCAATATTGGGTTATTTACACCGAGGAATGGAAAAAATTGCGGAAAATCGAACAATTATACAATATTTGCCTTATGTAACACGGTGGGATTATTTAGCTACTATGTTCACAGAAGCAATAACTGTAAACGGACCGGAACAGTTGGGAAATATTCAAGTACCTAAAAGAGCCAGCTATATCAGAATAATTATGTTGGAGTTGAGTCGTATAGCTTCTCATCTGTTATGGCTCGGTCCTTTTATGGCGGATATTGGTGCACAAACTCCCTTTTTCTATATTTTCAGAGAAAGAGAATTAGTATATGATCTATTCGAAGCTGCCACCGGTATGAGAATGATGCATAATTATTTTCGTATCGGAGGAGTAGCGGCCGATCTACCTCATGGCTGGATAGATAAATGTTTGGATTTCTGCGATTATTTTTTAACAAGAGTTGCTGAATATCAAAAACTTATTACACGAAATCCTATTTTTTTAGAACGAGTCGAGGGAGTAGGCATTATTGGTAGAGAGGAAGTAATAAATTGGGGTTTATCGGGACCAATGCTGCGAGCTTCCGGAATACAATGGGATCTTCGTAAAGTTGATCATTATGAATGTTACGACGAATTTGATTGGGAAGTACAGTGGCAAAAAGAAGGAGATTCATTGGCTCGTTATCTAGTCCGAATTGGTGAAATGATAGAATCCGTAAAAATTATTCAACAGGCCCTGGAAGGAATTCCAGGGGGACCCTATGAGAATTTAGAAATACGATACTTTGATAGAGAAAGGAATCCGGAATGGAATGATTTTGAATATCGATTTATTAGTAAAAAGCCGTCTCCTACATTTGAATTGCCGAAACAAGAACTTTATGTGAGAGTCGAAGCCCCAAAGGGAGAATTGGGAATTTTTCTCATAGGGGATCAGAGTGGTTTTCCTTGGAGATGGAAAATCCGCCCGCCGGGTTTTATCAATTTGCAAATTCTTCCGCGGTTAGTTAAAAGAATGAAATTGGCTGATATTATGACGATACTAGGTAGTATAGATATCATTATGGGAGAAGTTGATCGTTGAAATGATAATTGATACACCGGAAGTACAAGATATCGATTCTTTTTCTAGATTAGAATTTTTAAAAGAGGTTTATGGAATTCTATGGGTTCTTGTTCCTATTTTGACTCTTGTAGTGGGAATCACAATAGGCGTACTGGTAATTGTATGGTTAGAAAGAGAAATATCGGCAGGGATACAACAACGTATTGGACCTGAATACGCCGGCCCTTTGGGAGTTCTTCAAGCTCTAGCAGATGGGACAAAACTACTTTTCAAAGAAAATCTTTTTCCATCTAGGGGGGATACTCGTTTATTCAGTATCGGGCCATCCATAGCAGTCATATCAATTTTAGTAAGCTATTCAGTAGTTCCTTTTGGATATCACCTTGTTTTAGCGGATCTCAATATCGGTGTTTTTTTATGGATTGCCATTTCCAGTATTGCTCCAATTGGACTTCTTATGTCGGGATACGGGTCAAATAATAAATATTCCTTTTTAGGTGGTCTACGAGCTGCTGCTCAATCGATTAGTTATGAAATACCATTAACTTTATGTGTGTTATCAATATCTCTACGTGCGATTCGTTGATACATAGACATAAACTTTTCTCTATTCCTTCCTTTCAAGGAAAGGGTTGGAATGAATTGAGTAGATATCTTCATTTTTTTTATTCATTATTCGGGTTGATGAACTAAATCAAATAGTTATATGAGTGAAAGAAAACAGCTTATATATAAATTATATAAATTCGCAGTAAAAAGATTGATTCTCATTTTCTATGTATAAGAGTTAGAGAGTTAAGCGGAAATAAACATAAACAGAAGAGACCGTTTCCCCCAAGATTGGTTGATTAGTCATCCTGACTTGAAGCGGGTTCAAAAGATCAACCGTATTGAGTTTTCACTATCATTTTTATGTATTAGCATAACGGGGGATTGATCAAAAACGAGTGGATGGTTAGAAACACGAACATATGTAAAGGATTAGTAATGGAGATTATGTAAATTCTCCAAAAGGACATTTTTACATAATATACAAACAAAGAATACTAATTGGGGCTTTAAGTTGGTAGAAATGATCAGGCAGTACTCCCCATGACACGATTCCAATCCAGAGTATACTCCTATCCACCGATTTAATAAATAACTATTCGAAACGAAATAATCCTTTATTTTTATTTTGAAAGCCCTCTTTTTCTCAGAAATAGAAAGAAGAATAGGAACGAAAAAAAAAGATATATACTTTATTTATTCTTTGTTACTTTTATTCTTTCCCATATACATATTAATAGATATATAATTTGTGTCATAATTCATTAATTAATATAGAATTTTTTTTTTTTCGTACGTGAAACCAACGGGTTATTGATATTTTTACAAGAAGTATTTTATTGAACAGTTAAGTTATTACTGAACAAAGAAGAATTTAAATTTTTATTGAAATTATTAAATTAAAGAAAGGATGAGATCAATTCAGAAGTACTTTTTTTATTTAATTTCGAATTAAAATAATTATAAATTATAACAGACAGAATTCAATTGGTCTAATTTGGGACCGGCCGATAGTTATCCATCCTACAAACATATCAAGATTCAAAAAAGAATACTGACGCGGTCCCTATATTTATTTCTGGCCTTCAAGGAGCCGTATGAGGTGAAAATCTCATGTACGGTTCTGTAATAGCGATGGTAACAGTGATGGTATCACCGACTATAATTATCTAACAGTTCAAGTACAATTGATATTGTTGAGGCGCAATCAAAATATGGTTTTTTGGGATGGAATTTGTGGCGTCAGCCTATAGGGTTTATCATTTTTATCATTTCTTCCCTAGCAGAATGTGAGAGATTACCTTTTGATTTACCAGAAGCAGAAGAAGAGTTAGTAGCAGGTTATCAAACCGAATACTCGGGTATAAAATTTGGGTTATTTTATGTTGCTTCCTATCTAAACCTATTGGTTTCTTCATTATTTGTAACAGTTCTTTACTTGGGAGGTTGGAATATATCTATTCCGGACATATATGTTTCTGAGCTTTTTGAAATAAATAAAACATGTGGAGTTTTTGGAGCGATAATTGGTATCTTTATTACATTAGCTAAAACTTATTTGTTCTTGTTCATTCCTATCACAACAAGATGGACTTTACCGAGGCTAAGAATGGACCAACTATTGAATCTTGGATGGAAATTTCTTTTACCTATTTCTCTCGGTAATCTATTATTAACAACTTCTTTCCAACTCTTTTCGCTGTAAAGTAACATTCTATATTCACAACGTGTCTCAAACAAGAGAAATAAACAAACATAAAATTATTCATATATATATTAACGATATGTTCTCTATGGTAACTGGGTTCATGAATTATGGTCAACAAACAGTACGAGCTGCAAGGTACATTGGTCAAAGTTTCATGATTACTTTATCCCACGCAAATCGTTTACCCGTAACTATTCAATATCCTTATGAAAAATTAATAACCGCGGAGCGTTTCCGCGGTCGAATCCATTTTGAATTTGATAAATGTATTGCTTGTGAAGTATGCGTTCGTGTATGTCCTATAGATCTACCCGTTGTTGATTGGAAATTGGAAACTGATATTCGCAAGAAACGGCTGCTTAATTACAGTATTGATTTCGGAGTCTGTATATTTTGTGGTAATTGCGTTGAGTATTGTCCAACGAATTGTTTATCAATGACTGAAGAATATGAACTTTCTACTTATGATCGTCACGAATTGAATTATAATCAAATTGCTTTGGGTCGTTTACCAATGTCAGTAATTGACGATTATACAATTCGAACAATTTTTAATTCGCCTCAAATAAATAAGTAAATCTCTTGATTAACGAATAATTTATAATTACTTTACTAATAACTAATACTAAGGTTCAGTTTTGATCTAATATTAATATACAAGGAATTAAGGTTTCTTTCGTGTTGTTTGGTCAATAACTACAAATACCAACTATTGATTGGTTGGTAAGAAACGCGTCTTAATTTGGATTGAAAATCCATTAATTAATATATCCATATTAATTAATATATCCATAATTGTTTTAAAATATATAGTTTAGAATTAGAACGACTCTTTCAGATAAAGAATGAAATTAGTCCAATAATAGTACTTACATTTATTCATATCCCTTAGTATTTATAGTATTTATTTACTTAGGATTAAATTAGGAATTCCTCAAAAATCATAAAAAAAAATTTCTGGTCGGGTCTCAATAAGGTCATGAAAAACATTTCTATTTATTTATCTCTTATTTTACATATAATGGATTTGCCCGGACCAATACATGATTTTCTTTTAATCTTTCTGGGGTCGGTTATTATACTAGGAGGTATGGGGGTGGTATTATTTACCAACCCCATTTATTCTGCCTTTTCATTGGGACTGGTTCTTGTTTGTATATCCTTATTCTATATTCTATTAAACTCTTATTTTGTAGCTGCTGCACAACTCCTTATTTACGTGGGAGCTATAAATGTTTTAATTGTATTTGCTGTGATGTTCATGAATGGTTCAGAATATTACAAAGATTTGAATCTTTGGACCATTGGGGATGTGGTTACTTTGCCTGTTTGTACAAGTATTTTTGTTTTACTCATGATTATTATTACGGATACGTCATGGTACGGAATTATTTGGACTACAAGATCAAACCAGATTATAGAGCAAGATTTGATAAGTAATAGTCAACAAATTGGAATTCATTTATCAACAGATTTTTTTCTTCCATTTGAATTCGTTTCGATAATTCTTTTAGCCGCTTTGATAGGTGCAATTGCCGTGGCGCGACAGTAAAAAATTTATAGAATTAGCACCAGCAATGCACATTAAACTCTGTTCGGTTTTATTACATTAAATTTATTTCCCTTTAATTAAAGATTGTTTATGTATAAAATAGAAATTTTTTTATTCAATCTATTCTATTAACAATAGAAAATCTGCCTTTGTTCCGTACTTTTTTTTTCTAGTCAATTGAATCTGTTGAATTGTTGTTCAGTTCATATTGAAATGAATCGAAATTGATAAGGAGTTGGTCAATGATGCTCGAACATGTACTTGTTTTGAGTGCCTACTTATTTTCTATCGGTATCTATGGATTGATCACGAGCCGGAATATGGTTAGAGCCCTTATGTGTCTTGAACTTATACTGAATGCGGTTAATATGAATTTCGTAACATTTTCGGATTTTTTTGATAGTCGCCAATTAAAAGGAAATATTTTCTCAATTTTTGTTATAGCTATTGCAGCCGCTGAAGCAGCTATTGGCCCGGCTATTGTTTCATCAATTTATCGTAACAGAAAATCAACTCGTATCAATCAATCGAATTTGTTGAATAAGTAGTATTAATCATATAAATTCTAATATTCATAAATTATAATTACCATGACCATACATTAAATAATAATACATGTTTTCGAAAATGTAAGAAATTAAAGTATCTTGGCTCTATCGCATGAGTCAATCCAGAAGTAGATTGATTAGAAAAATTATGATAAATTATTGATTCATCTGGTGTCTAAATATATGATTCATTTACAAGTTTACTAGATCGAAACTTTCTGACATTCAAAAATTTATAGATCCAAATGTCACATTCAGTAAAGATTTATGATACGTGTATAGGGTGTACTCAATGCGTGCGCGCCTGCCCAACGGATGTATTAGAAATGATACCTTGGGACGGGTGTAAAGCTAAGCAAATTGCTTCTGCTCCAAGAACAGAGGACTGTGTCGGTTGTAAGAGATGTGAATCCGCCTGTCCGACGGATTTCTTGAGTGTTCGAGTTTATTTATGGCATGAAACAACTCGAAGTATGGGTCTAGCTTATTAATACGTTCCAGAAAACCCTACTTGAATACATTTGATTTTTTTTACCTTTACCGACAAAAACCCGCGCTCAAAAACTATTTATTTTGAGCACGGGTTTTTCTGGTCCAAGTTTATCTTGTTTTTACCATGAATAATTTTCCTTGGTTAACGCTAGTTGTAGTTTTGCCAATATTCGCGGGTTCCTTAATTTTCTTTCTCCCTCATAGAGGAAATAAGATAATTAGGTGGTATACAATAGGTATATGCATAGCGGAACTCCTTCTAACAACCTATGCATTCGGTTATCGTTTCCAATTGGATGATCCATTAATGCAACTGACAGAGGATTATAAATGGATCAATTTTTTTGATTTTTACTGGAGATTGGGAATAGATGGAATTTCTATAGGACCTATTTTACTGACAGGATTTATCACAACTTTAGCTACTTTAGCGGCTCGGCCGGTTACTCGAGATTCCCGACTATTCCATTTTCTGATGTTAGCAATGTATAGCGGTCAAATAGGACCATTTTCTTCTCGAGACCTTTTACTTTTTTTCATCATGTGGGAGTTAGAATTAATTCCAGTATATCTACTTCTATCCATGTGGGGGGGAAAGAAACGTTTGTATTCAGCTACAAAATTTATTTTGTACACTGCAGGAAGTTCCGTTTTTTTATTAATGGGAGTTTTGGGTATTGGTTTATATGGTTCCAATGAACCAACATTAAATTTTGAAACATCAGCTAATCAATCGTATCCTGTAGCACTGGAAATAATATTCTATATTGGATTTCTTATTGCTTTTGCTGTCAAATCACCGATCATACCCTTACATACATGGTTACCAGACACCCATGGAGAGGCACATTACAGTACTTGTATGCTTTTAGCCGGAATCTTATTAAAAATGGGAGCGTATGGATTGGTTCGGATCAATATGGAATTATTACCCCACGCCCATTCTATATTTTCTCCCTGGTTGATTATAGTAGGCACAATTCAAATAATCTATGCAGCTTCAACATCTCCCGGTCAGCGTAATTTAAAAAAAAGAATAGCCTACTCTTCTGTATCTCATATGGGTTTCATAATTATAGGAATTGGTTCTATAAGCGATACAGGACTCAACGGAGCCATTTTACAAATAATCTCTCACGGATTTATTGGCGCTGCGCTTTTTTTCTTGGCCGGAACGAGTTATGATAGAATACGTCTTGTTTATCTCGACGAAATGGGCGGAATGGCTATCGCAATTCCAAAAATATTCACGACTTTCAGTATCTTATCAATGGCTTCTCTTGCATTACCGGGCATGAGCGGTTTTGTTGCCGAATTGTTAGTTTTTTTTGGAATACTTACTAGTCAAAAATATCTTTTAATGACAAAAATATTAATTACTTTTGTAATGGCAATTGGAATGATATTAACTCCTATTTATTCATTATCTATGTTACGACAGATGTTCTATGGATACAAGCTTTTTAATGCCCCAAACTCTTATTTTTTTGATTCTGGACCGCGAGAATTATTTGTTTCGATCTCTATCCTTTTACCTGTAATAGGTATTGGTGTTTATCCCGATTTCGTTTTATCATTATCAGTTGACAAGGTCGAAGCTATTATATCCAATTATTTTTTTCGATAGTTTTTGTGAGTAAACCAAAAAATGAAACTGAAATCCCATGATTTAAAAAATGGTTGATTGTACAATAAAAAAATGAGTCTTTTATATTCTTTTAAGTTAAATAAATAAATTGGAATTCTATTATAACTAGATATCTTTGGAATTTGTGAGAACCATTTGAATCAAGTAATGGAAATGATTCAAATGGTTCTTGATTGTTTACATGAAGTTTTCGTATATATACCCGTATGCCGTCCTATGTTTATATTCGTCAAGTCTTTTATTCAATTAGATGTTAATGTAAATGAACCATAACTATGCAACCCTATTCCTAATAGATTAACCCCAAAATAGCATATCCAAATTATAAGAAAGCCCATTGAGGCCACAATTGCAGAATTTACACTTTCAAAATTTTTATTTGTTCTAATATGTAAATAAATAGCGAATATGGTCCAAGTAATAAATGCCCAAGTCTCCTTTGGATCCCAATTCCAATATGATCCCCATGCTTCATTAGCCCATACTGCTCCCGAAAGAATACCTACGGTTAAAAGGATAAACCCTAGACTAATAATACGATAACTCCAACGATCCAATTGTTGAATCAATTGATACCTGTAATAATTTTGAGACGAAATAAAAGAAGTGTTTCGTAAGGCATTGTTTCTTTCGTTCACGTATTGAATCTCACCAAAGTAAACTGACTCATTTTCTAAATTATTGCTTTGACTAAAAATCCTTATGAATTTTCGAAATGTAATGACTAGAAGAGCTAGTGATAATAATGATCCACACAAAAGAGCTGCGTAGCTCAATACCATCATACTTACGTGCATCATTAACCAATGGGATTGGAGAGCGGGTACTAATATTGCGGATTGATGCATTTCAGTTAAAAGACCCGAAGTAGCAAAACCTTGAGTAAAAATAGCACTTGGCGCGGTTATTGCGCTTAAATGGTTTTTATGTTTTTTAAAATACGGAATAATATGAATAATGGAAAAACTCCACGAAAGAAAAATGAATGATTCATATAAATCGCTTAATGGTAAATGCCCCAAATACATCCAACGAGTAACTAATAATCCTGTTATGCAGAAAAAAGTAGCTATCATCCCCTTTTCTGACGAATCATCTAGTCCTACGATTTCATCGACTAATAAAATTATCAAATGAATTGTAATTACAATTGAAACGATCGAAAAGGATATATGAGTTAATATATGCTCTAAAGTTGAAAATATCATAAAAATTATTAAATTAATAAGGGCGTCCCTCAATTATAGGAATTGAAATCGGGAATTGAATTCATTATAGGACTTACTCTTTTAGAAGATGCCATGCCGCCACTCGGACTCGAACCGAGATGCTCTAGCACTGCTTCCTAAGAGCAGCGTGTCTACCGATTTCACCATAGCGGCTTATTCGAAATCATAATAACCTATTTTTATTCAATCGTCGAGCTTGAAGGAGTTAATTCAATCCAATATTTTTTTTTTTAGGAAACCATTCAAATTGATGAATAAAAACTTGTTTAAAAATTAGGGATTAAAACGTTTTCGTTAACGTTAATAATATTTATTTTTCTTATTATTATCTTTTTATTTAGTATTTTAGGATATCAATTTTATTTAACTGAACTAACAATGTATTTTTTCGTAGGCTATTACTTTATGCTCTCCTAAAACTAAAATGTAACAGTTGTAACTAGATAATTTTTACTTCAATCCCTGGATATAAGTAAAAACAATGTTCTGCCTCGTTTGCATTTTTTAATGATTCATTTCTTTTATCATTTATTTTATTAATCTCAAATAAAAAAATCTAATTTTTATATAACACAATTTCAGCGATACACTCCAAAAATTTATGTAAATATTTGCATAGTTAGGTTGCGTTAGGATTTTTTGTTGTGTAGAGAATTTGCGTTAAGATTTAGCAAACCCATTAAGTTAGGTATTTAGGATGGTCGTATCAATCATATAAAAAAATTTCGTATAGAAATTGTACCGTACTTCAAAATACTTTCTAAATTTTTTAATTAATATATATTATATCTTGATCGATCTTCCAATCGAAACATAGGATCTAAAATAGATCACTCAAAATTGGCGCATTCGTCATATAACTACCTAAAAATGTAAACGGGTCTTTTATTAATTTAATTGGGTTTAAGGAATTTATATAGTGATTAGTAATAAAAATTTCTAAAACCCCAAATAATGGTTTAAAAGATTATAAAAAGCATTTTAAACTTAATCAATTAGTTTCAACGACCTCTTCTTTATAATATAAAATAAAAAATATAACTAATAAAATTTTTTTTTTTATTATTGAGATTGAGTAAGGGCGATGGGGAAAGTGATAATCCCCATCCGGAAAATGATAAAACGTACTAAAACGAAAGGCGAAACCTTGCGCTTGCGTTTACCCTTTTTTCAAACAAAAAAAGTACCATTCATTTTTAGAATTCAGTAGACAACAGAATTCTTATCTATATCAGAAACGAAAGAAAAATTTGGAACGAAAGAAAAATTTGGCTTCAAATTAAAGTCAAACAAATTCAATTTAATATTCGTTTAAATTAAAACATTATGAGACTAATTCTTTTTTATTTATTTTATTTATTTTTACTGTATATTGTTTATATTGTAATTTATCTTATATATATTAATATATATTCTTTTTTATTATATATTAATATTTATTCTTTTACTATTATGAATTATATATTAATATTTATTCTTTTACTATTATGATGTTAATATTAATTATTATGATGTTAATATTAATTATAATTGATAAATATTATTTACCATTTTTATAACTTATAAATCTTATAAATAAACTATAAACAAAATTATATTACTTTATTAGAATTAGAACGATTCAGATTATTTATTTGTTACACAAAAAAAACTTTTAGAACTCCCGGTAGAAAGAGATTTCGCTAACGAAAAAGCTTTCAATGCTGCCCTATATCCCTTCCTTTTCCAAATATTTTTACAAATACGTTTTTTTGAAATAGAGGTGCGCTTTTTTGGAACTGCCATTAAAAAGTTATAATAGGTTTTTTGGTTGGATGTGAAAGACATCTATTGTTCAAAATCAATTGTTCTTTACTATTCTCTATCTATTTTTTCTCTAAATTAGACTCCCCCCCCAAAAAAAAGGGGGGGGGGGGGGGTAAAAATCACATAAAATATTAATAAGAACGATAAGGTACACTATGCCAAATTGATTGAAGTTGATAAAATAAAAAAATATAATACAAACAAAAAAGAAAGATTGTCCGTTTCGTTTTCTTTCTATTTTCGTCGTGTTACATTTATACATGTAATAAAAAAATCGAAAAGTTTAATAACCCAACCCTTCTCCCGCTTAATTAAAAAAACTTTAATAATTTTTTCTATTATATTAATTAATTTAATATAAATTTAATTGGTCAAGCTCGAAGAAAGAGTCCACAAAATTTTAATTATCAAATGAGACTAGTAGTTAATCTGTTAAAGGATACAAAATACATAATTTAAAGGCATTTTATTTGCCCCCTTTTTTTCCGTAAAATTAAAGTGTTGGATATCATAGCATTTCCTACAAATAGCTTTTATTGTAATGGAAGACAAACAATTAGTTACAAACCAAATTGGTTAATGATTCTAAATAACCGAATTACAATAAATAGTTTTAGTTATGGGCTTTATGATTCATATCAAATACTGTTTTTGGTATAATTATTTATCCTTGTTCTATAGATATTAATAAATTATTGTAATACGTAATAATTAGAATTTTCATTCTAATTTTAATTTTTTATCTTCATAAAATTTTATTTAAAAATTTGAATTTAATATTAACAATTCAGTATTAATAAAATTAAATACGTATTTTTTTTTTCACTAGTGACTTATTTATATCATTTGACCAATTATAACCTCTTGATTTTAAATATTTGAAGTAGTTTGGAAAGATTCAGAATAATTAAGGCTAGAAAATTCAATTTAAGTTTTATTTTATATATCTTAATCTTAATTTTGTTTTATTAACCGACCCCTTTCAAAAGAAAAGAAATAAGAACCGGTGACTCAGAAACAATTAATTAAGATAAATTTTTTTATTTATTTTTTTATGGAATATACATATCAATATTCATGGATTATACCTTTCATTCCACTTCCAGTTCCTATCTTAATTGGAGCAGGACTTCTACTTTTTCCAACGGCAACAAAAAATCTTCGCCGTATGTGGGCTTTTCCTAGTGTTTTATTATTAAGTATAGTTATGGTTTTTTCAGCCCATTTTTCTATTCAGCAAATAAATAAAAATTCTGTCTATCAATATGTATGGTCTTGGACCATCAATAATGATTTTTCTTTAGAATTTGGCTGCTTGGTTGATCCACTTACTTCTATTATGTCGATATTAATCACTACTGTTGGAATTATGGTTCTTATTTATAGTGACAATTATATGTCTCATGATCAGGGATATTTGAGATTTTTTGCTTATATGAGTTTTTCCAATACTTCAATGTTGGGATTAGTTACTAGTTCTAATTTGATACAAATTTATATTTTTTGGGAATTAGTTGGAATGTGTTCTTATCTATTAATAGGTTTTTGGTTCACACGACCCAGTGCCGCGAATGCTTGTCAAAAAGCGTTTGTAACTAATCGTGTCGGGGATTTTGGTTTATTATTAGGAATTTTGGGTTTTTATTGGATAACAGGTAGTTTTGAATTTCGGGATTTGTTTGAAATATTCAATAACTTGGTTTATAATAATGAAGTTAATTTTTTATTTGTTACTTTATGCGCCTCCCTATTGTTTGCCGGCGCTGTTGCTAAATCCGCCCAATTTCCCCTTCATGTATGGTTACCTGATGCCATGGAAGGGCCTACCCCCATTTCGGCTCTTATACATGCCGCTACTATGGTAGCAGCAGGAATTTTTCTTGTAGCTCGGCTTTTTCCTCTTTTCATAGTTATACCTTACATTCTAAATCTAATAGCTTTGATAGGTATAATAACATTATTTTTAGGAGCCACTTTAGCTCTTGCTC